TTCAACTGTGTTTTGTTAAGTTTTATTCGGCATAACATAAACGGAATCACGCTCTGTAGGACTTGAACCTACGACATCGGGTTTTGGAGACCCGCGTTCTACCGAACTGAACTAAGAGCGCTTTCTTATAACAGGGGATACGATTGGAAAGAAAAGGATTTTTTTTGTACCTCCAATACATCTTGCTTGCATACATCGGTATGCAAAAATGAAAAGGGATTCTGTCCAATTTGAATTGATTTCACTTAATTAATATTAATCCCTCGTTACTGCCCATAGGAGAAGTAATAGGTAGGGATGACAGGATTTGAACCCGTGACATTTTGTACCCAAAACAAACGCGCTACCAAGCTGCGCTACATCCCTTTTCAAAATTTTTGTACAGTATCATTGTACAAAATCCATGTATTGTTTTCCACATCGTGATTTTCTCTTCTATCTATATACAATTTTCTTGTCATTTCTTATTTTTGGTTTCATATAATAAAAGAATTATATCTGAAACCTAACGTAAAAAAAATACAAATGATCTTGAACTACAGCATCTGACCATATATGTATTACAATAAAGAAGGAGGATTTTCAATGCGAGATATAAAAACATATCTCTCCACGGCCCCTGTGCTAACTACTCTCTGGTTTGGGTCTTTAGCAGGGTTATTGATAGAAATTAATCGTTTATTCCCAGATGCTTTGTCATTCCCTTTTTTTTAATTCTAGTTATTGATATGTGAAAAATAAAGAAAATTTGGGATACAATTATACGTGATGTGACTAAAACCCCGTCCACCCCTTTTTCATTCAGTTCTTTAGGATAGGAAGGAAAGAGAGAGTGTATTGAACCTCAGCAAAAATCCTGTGGATCTAAGATCCTATTTTGGAGAACATAAATGGAAAGGGGAGTACAGTCTGGGGCAGGCTGCGCGAAATCCATCATAGCATAGAAAGAGGATCCTTAAATGCTGGGATTAACATAGGAATAATTGATAGTTAAAAAAAATTGTATTACTTACATTATTACTATTATTCTATTCATATTAATTTGAATTACAACGAAATCTTTAGAAATGGAATTTCTAGTTAGTAACTTCTATTGATTTTTTTGTTATTTTCGTATTCTTCGGTTCGGATCGAAAATAGAAGAGTTAAGTCGATTCAAAATGTAAAGGAGGTTTATGGCCAAGGGTAAAGATGTCCGAGTTATAGTTATTTTGGAATGTACCAATTGTGCCCAAAATGGTGTCAATAAAGAATCGCCGGGCATTTCTAGATATATTACTCAAAAGAATCGACACAATACACCTAGTCGATTAGACTTGGGAAAATTTTGTCGCTATTGTCACAAGCATACGATTCACGGGGAAATAAAGAAATAGATCGAGCGGAACGTGTGTTCGATCTTTCCAATCAAGGGGCAGGAAGCAGGAAAAGGAGGAACTTCACATATATATAATATACAAATCAAACCTTATTTTGGTCGGATCTGAAATGAATCAAAAAATATAATTTTAGAGAAAAGGAAAAACCCATGGATAAATCCAAGCAACCCTTTCGTAAATCTAAGCGATCTTCTCGTAGGCGTTATCCCCCAATTGAATCGGGGGATCAAATTGATTATAGAAACATGAGTTTAATTAGTCGATTTATTAGTGAACAAGGAAAAATATTATCTAGACGGGTGAATAAATTGACCTTGAAACAACAACGATTAATTACTATTGCTATAAAACAAGCTCGTATTTTATCTTTGTTACCCTTTCTTAATAATGAGAAACAATTTGAGAGGGCCGGGTCGACCCCTAGAATTACTGGTCCTAGAACCAGAAATAAATAGACATACTCCTCAATTTACTCAAAACTCCAATCGGAACTCAAGCTCGGATTTCTTTTTTGTTTGAAAAAGTCTAGAACCCAGGGTTTCTTGTTGTGTTATAAGAAACAACAAATAGGGGAAGAAGGAATCTTTTTTTTATTGAAAGATGTGCGTCCATTCCCACTACTTAATCTTAATTTATTCTATCTTCCCGGAGAAGGGACTCCGGGAATTCTTTTTCAATCATTTCTATATATTAATATTATTTTAGAATCTCCTTTATTTGAGAATCTTATTGGAAATCATGTAAAGACAATTCTTATTTGATATAGCTATTTGTGCAAGTATTTTACGATTAAGAAGCAATTGCTTCTTGTACATATTGTGTATTAATTGACTATAACTATAGAATACCCCCCTTTCGCGAGTTACTCCATTTATCCGAGTGATCCACAAACGACGAAAATCCCTTTTTTGTCTTCCCCTATCTCGATGAGAGGAAACCAAAGCTCTCATTTTCTGTTGAGTAGCCGTTCGAGTAAGTCTTGAATGAGCCCCTATAAAGGTTGATGCAAATAAACGAATTTTTGTTCGACGTCTCCGAGCTATATATCCTCGTTTAACTCTGGTCATTGAATCAAATTAAACTTTAATGAATAACTAATTGATTTTTCTTCTTTCAGTCATCCTTTTATTCCCCGGTTGCTTAATAACAAAACGGATTATCCCAATATATAAAATAAAAATTCCAATGGCTTTTGCTACTATGACCTTCCCAACCACGATTTTTTATTCCTTCCAGACATTTTACTTGAAAATAAGAAATTTTATCGATACTAAAAAAATCCAAATAGCGGGTTCCGTCGTTTCTATGGTTACTTCGTAAACGGTGAGGTCCTCTCTATACACCGGAGCCTCCTCTTTCATTTAATCAAATGTTATTGTGAACTTGTATAGTTCGCAATCTTTGGCTCTACCCATCAATTATACGATAATAGATAGCTCTTTTCACAAAAAGGGCTATCTATACAGTGACGGCATTTAATTCTAAAAGTTGGCTAGGTAGCTGACCTTGTTAGTCCGTTCTTTCAAGAATAAGAACATGATTTTTTGCTTCTTATAGTACTATTTCCTCCGCTTAATGGATAACTATTTGCTACCAATGGGGAATTTCTTCTCATCTCAAATGAAGGTGATTGGATTTGCACCAATGGAAACCATAAATTCCATACACAAACAATATAGGTATATGATAGATCGATAGATCCTCATTTTTAGGTAATAAATACCCTTCTTCCACCCTATCTATCCTATGTTACTGGCAATTGGTACTGGAAAAATTGTTTCATTTATTTGAACTCATGATCTAAACGAGTCGCACATACACCCTAGTACATGTTCCTCGACGCTGAGGACATCCTCGAAGAGCGGGGGATTTCGTGACATTTCTTATTGGCTGTCTTGTGTTTCTAATAAGTTGTTTAATAGTTGGCATATCGTATATATGGATAGAATAGTTTGGTTTAGATCGATCTTAACCTGATGATTATGATTATGAATTATTTCGATTCAATATAAAATCGCGGAAAATTCGAATTATGGTTTGAATTTGAAATGGAATCATGGATTGAATTTACATGGAATTCCCAGTATTTTCATTTTCGACCGCTACAAGATCAACAATGCCATGAGCTTGGGCTTCTGTTGCTGACATAAAAACATCTCTTTCCATGTCTTCGGATATAACCCATAAAGGGTTGCCCGTTCTTTGTACATAAACCTTTGTAAGGGTTTCGCGAAGTTTCAATAGTTCTTCCGCTTCCAGGATAAATTCCCCCGCTTGTGCCTCATAAAAAGAACTCGCGGGTTGGTGAATCATAACCCTGATAATATTGATATAACATTATGCATGAACGATTCTTCTATCTCGAACGATTGGGGTCAAGTAAGGGATAAAAAAAACAAGAAGAAAAAAAAATAGAATAGAATTGAACAACCGTACAGGCATCTTTTACTCATTGCATACGGCTCCGCAATGGAATTTACTTTTTCCTCCCTTCTATTCTACCGAAGAAAGAAATAGGATCCCTACGATCCAAATCGTTGAATGATCCATTTACCACCCTTCCTTTCGTATCATAGGAAGAAAAAAATACTATGATGGTTCTGTTGCTTTCTATATTTATCTCATCTGTGATTTAGCAATCCCAAAGTTTCTTTTTGACTTTCAAAATAAGTAAAAATGATCCTTTTTTCCCATTTTCGTACTCTTTCTTTTTCTTTCATAACATAAATATCAGTAAAGAGACTTCTGGTGTGGAAGAAAAGGGTTTGTGACGCTGAAATGTACTCCCGACACATAAGATAAAATCGGAAATAACCCTTGTTTCATACTACTATCTCGATACAAAATCTCATGTTAAGAAAAACAATAATGGATTGTTCATATCGAACTCGAAGTGCCATGCTATTATTACTTATTATTCATATTCGATATGGCGAAGGCATAGTCTTCTTCTTTTTTTTCAAATAAATATTCATTGGCGCCAAGCGTGGGGGAATGCTATACGTTTGGTAATTTCTCCTCCGACCAGAAGGAAAGATCCCATTGAAGCGGCTAATCCCATGCATATTGTATGTACATTGGGTGACACAAATTGCATAGTATCATAGATGGCTATTCCTGGTATTACCCATCCGCCGGGAGAGTTTAGAAACAAATAAAGATCCTTAGTATCATCTTCTATACTAAGATATACCATGAGACCAACAAGTTGATTCGAGATCTCGCTATCAACCTCTTGCCCTAAAAAAAGTAATCTTTCTCGATGAAGTCGGTTGATTAGGACAAAATTGTATCCCTTAGGAACCGTACGTGCACCTTTGGATGCATACGGTTCAAAAATTGCGAAAAAAGAATCAATGTGTCTATTCCTATCTCTTTTTTTGTAACAGATTTCCGTTTTTCTAAAAGGGGGGGTTTTCCTCCATTTTTCAAAAAACATGAGTTTTTGCCCCTTCCCTAAAAAAAACCTAAAAAAAAGAAGTTACTGATTGAATTAACCTTTCATTGATGTATTGTTTCGTCGAGATGAAAATCACGATGTCATTTTCTTGTTCCCGAATGGGCTCTTTCAATTCTTTTAGGTTTATGTTCTACTCCGGGAAAGATCTGTCCGAATTCTATTTGCACATATAGGGCAAATGATCTCAGTACCACTTCTTTTTGCTACGACTTTTTTTTTCAATTCGTTTCATGCCTTCCCCCAAACTAAACTATTTGATGTATTCATCATACTGGTTAGCACGGCAGTTTCAGATCACCCCTCCCTATAATAAGTATAAGAGTTGTCTATGATACAAGTGGTAATCGTGCATATATTACCATTGTCAATTTGGTATTTTCTGAACGGAGCCTGGATACTTTATTTTATTAGTCCAAGTCAACCATAAATTCTTCTAATTGATAATATTTATCCTCAATATAAATTGATCTAATTTCACTTCACGCTCCGAATGATTAATGGTTCAATCAATACAATATTTACAATATTTCTTGGGCGAAACAGAGGATATCTCGATCGGGTGAGAAAACGGGTAAATCCCGTATAACCCAATATGTCTGACAAGTCGCACTATACGTCAATCCAAACTGCATCTTCCTCTCCAGGACTCCGAAAAGGTACTTTTGGAACACCAATGGGCATTAAATTTAAGAAAAAAATTAAGTACTATACTTCACTTTAATATGGAAACGTAAGAATGGGTTTATTGTCTTCATCATTTTTTTTTCTGTTTATTATATTTTATACATAGATTGAAGGTTTATATAGGAAGACAAAATAAATATAGGAAGACAAAATAAATAAAAATTTGAACGAATGGGTCCGTCGATCGTTCGAATAATGAATAAGTATCTATGCATTCCTTCCCCTAAAAAGGGACCAATCCAACCATTGCGTATTGGTACTTATCGAGTATAGAATAGATCTGCTTCTCTTTGTTCTTACGAACAGAATTCTTCCGTTATTGTCAACGGAACGGAAGAAATAGTAACCCTTTCTTATACAGAATCCACTGAAAAGGTTAGGTACATAGTATAAGTTTCAATGCGATAAAGTTACATAGTATCTATTTTTCTTTGCTAAAGGGGTATTTCCATGGGTTTGCCTTGGTATCGTGTTCATACTGTCGTATTGAATGATCCCGGTCGATTGCTTTCTGTCCATATAATGCATACAGCTCTAGTTTCTGGTTGGGCGGGTTCGATGGCTCTATACGAATTAGCGGTTTTTGATCCCTCTGACCCTGTTCTTGATCCAATGTGGAGACAAGGTATGTTCGTTATACCTTTCATGACTCGTTTAGGAATAACGAATTCGTGGGGTGGTTGGAGTATTTCAGGAGGAACTATAACGAATCCAGGTATTTGGAGTTATGAAGGCGTGGCAGGGGCACATATTGTGTTTTCTGGCTTGTGTTTCTTGGCAGCCATCTGGCATTGGGTGTATTGGGACCTAGAAATATTCTGTGATGAACGTACAGGAAAACCTTCTTTGGATTTACCCAAGATCTTTGGAATTCATTTATTTCTCTCGGGAGTAGCTTGCTTTGGCTTTGGCGCATTTCATGTAACAGGTTTATATGGTCCTGGAATATGGGTATCCGATCCTTATGGACTAACTGGAAAAGTACAATCTGTAAATCCGGCGTGGGGCGCAGAAGGTTTTGATCCTTTTGTTCCGGGAGGAATAGCCTCTCATCATATTGCAGCGGGCACATTGGGCATATTAGCGGGCCTATTTCATCTTAGTGTCCGCCCGCCTCAACGTCTATACAAAGGATTACGTATGGGCAATATTGAAACTGTACTTTCTAGTAGTATCGCTGCTGTTTTTTTTGCAGCTTTCGTTGTTGCTGGAACTATGTGGTATGGTTCAGCAACTACCCCAATCGAGTTATTTGGTCCTACTCGTTATCAGTGGGATCAGGGATACTTCCAACAAGAAATATATCGAAGAGTTGGCGCTGGACTAGCCGAAAATCTGAGTTTATCGGAAGCTTGGTCTAAAATTCCTGAAAAATTAGCTTTTTATGATTACATTGGTAATAATCCGGCAAAGGGGGGATTATTCAGAGCGGGATCAATGGACAGCGGAGATGGAATAGCTGTTGGGTGGTTAGGTCACCCTGTCTTTAGAGATAAAGAAGGGCGCGAGCTCTTTGTACGCCGTATGCCTACTTTTTTTGAAACATTCCCGGTAGTTTTGGTAGATGGAGACGGAATTGTGAGGGCCGATGTTCCTTTTAGAAGGGCGGAATCGAAGTATAGTGTTGAACAAGTAGGTGTAACCGTTGAGTTCTATGGTGGCGAACTCAACGGAGTCAGTTATAGTGATCCTGCTACTGTGAAAAAATATGCTAGACGTTCCCAATTAGGTGAAATTTTTGAATTAGACCGGGCTACTTTGAAATCTGATGGTGTTTTTCGTAGCAGTCCAAGGGGTTGGTTCACTTTTGGGCATGCTACCTTTGCTTTGCTCTTCTTTTTCGGACACATTTGGCATGGTGCTAGAACCCTGTTCAGAGATGTTTTTGCTGGTATTGATCCAGATTTGGATGCTCAAGTGGAATTTGGAGCATTCCAAAAACTTGGAGATCCAACTACAAGGAGACAGGTAGTCTGATACAAGATTGCTACGGTACCTTCCGCCTCTATTTTTTTTTATAGGGTACCTAAGAAATCTTGACTTGAATTACCCACTCTTCTTTTCTTTTTTCCCTTTTTTATATGGTAAATGATCCAAAATGAATAGGTGTGGAAGCTATAATTGTAAACCACGATCGAATCTATGGAAGCATTGGTTTATACATTCCTTTTAGTCTCGACTTTAGGGATAATTTTTTTCGCTATCTTTTTTCGAGAACCGCCCAAAGTTCCTACTAAAAAAACGAAATGATTTTTCATTATCTCAACTGAAGTTGAAGTAATGAGCCGACTATATTATATCGGTCGGCTCATTACTTCAACTAGTCTAGTCCCCGTGTTCTTCGAATGGATCTCTTAATTGTTGAGAGGGTTGCCCAAAAGCGGTATATAAGGCGTACCCGGTAAAGCTTACAAGTAAACCAGATATGGAGATGGCGACTAGGGTTGCTGTTTCCATTTTGAGATAATTTCAAGATTACAATGGATCTACGATAAGATCGTTTATTTACAACTACAACGGAATGGTATACAAAGTCAACAGATCTCAACCAATGATTAAATAGGATTTATGGCGACACAAACCGTTGAAGGTAGTTCTAGATCTAGGCCAAGACAAACTAACGTAGGGAGTTTATTGAAACCATTGAATTCGGAATATGGTAAAGTAGCTCCGGGCTGGGGAACCACACCACTTATGGGAATAGCAATGGCTCTATTTGCGATATTCCTATCTATTATTTTGGAAATTTATAATTCTTCCGTTTTACTGGATGGAATTTCGATGAGTTAGGTTCATAAAAACAAGGACTTCCTTGTTTTTCGATCAAAATAACAAATTTACTTAAGACTCAGATTTATAGACCATTCTGGTAGTTCGACTGTGGAATTTCTTTGTTTCGGTATTTCCGGAATATGAGCGTGTGACTTGTTATAATTGATCCTATTGATAATACAGAGAAAGAGCCTGTCGTCTCTATCAAGATGATTCTACCTCGTCAGATATTGATTCTAGTATCTGGAGCACGGAATATATAGAATAGATCAAGAAAAGAAATATTTGAACTATGATTCATACCTACTATTCAGACCTCGCGACCGGACTCAAAAAAAAATGTCGGATAAGTGTTTTATAAAGCAAACGATTTTTCTTTCTTCAGACTTCTTTTGTCCGAAGGACAAAGATTTTGTTGAATCATTACATTTACTCATTGAATAAGTGATCATCAAATGGTTTTTACTCAGAGAACCTTTGAGTTTAGCTTGGGGCGAAATCATCGCGGTTCTAGTATGAATCTGAGGTTTTAATTGATTCATAGGGTCTCAACAAGGGAATTCCTATCAATAGTAAAACAAGAGTCAATCTGCATTACGTACAAAAAAATAGGGAAGAGAGCATTCAAGAGGCCTGTAACGATCAACATAAAGAAAGACGGATGAGCCAACTTGATATTTTTTGGCATTATCATCACAAAGAAAGAAGAGATTCCGTCTTTTTGTTACTTACTATCTTCGGGACAAATCGAATCAAATCAAGCGAATAAGAATAAGAAGTTTTGCACTTTCTATATTCGTTGAAACTAGTATTTGTGTGTTTCTGTTTGAGCCGTACGAGATGAAATTCTCATATACGGTTCTCAGAGGGGGAGTCTTCTTGGATTACCTATCTCAATAAAGTATATGATTGGTTCGAGGAACGTCTCGAGATTCAAGCGATTGCAGACGATATAACTAGTAAGTATGTTCCTCCTCATGTCAACATATTTTATTGTCTAGGGGGGATCACACTTACTTGTTTTTTAGTACAAGTAGCTACGGGTTTTGCTATGACTTTTTACTATCGTCCAACCGTTACAGAGGCTTTTTCCTCTGTTCAATACATAATGACTGAAGCCAATTTTGGTTGGTTAATCCGATCAGTTCATCGATGGTCAGCAAGTATGATGGTTCTAATGATGATTCTGCACGTATTTCGTGTGTATCTTACAGGGGGATTTAAAAAACCCCGCGAATTAACTTGGGTTACGGGTGTAGTTTTGGGTGTATTGACTGCATCTTTTGGTGTAACTGGTTATTCCTTACCTCGGGACCAAATTGGTTATTGGGCAGTCAAAATCGTGACAGGTGTACCTGACGCTATTCCTGTAATAGGATCGCCTTTGGTAGAGTTATTGCGTGGAAGTGCTAGTGTCGGCCAATCTACTTTGACTCGTTTTTATAGTTTACACACTTTTGTATTGCCTCTTCTTACTGCCGTATTTATGTTAATGCACTTCCCAATGATACGTAAGCAAGGTATTTCGGGTCCTTTATAGAGAAGACAGATCATAGATATTTGTCATTTCTCATATACATATATCATATTGGGGAAGGAAGAATAGTATTTCATTGCTACAAATATGGATTATTGAAGAAAAAAAAGATAAGACATATTATTTGGATACTTCTCTTCAACTCCGAAGTATTGTATTTTTTATTTA